AGAAATCCATATATATCATATATATATAAAAAAACGAAAATAAAGAACAACAGCCAATGAGATCGAAATAATGAATAATAAATCGAGTTCGAGTTAGAATTCCATAGATATATAATTTAATCTAGACGGTATTCTCTATAATGATAGAGAAATGAAACGCACTTCACTTACTCATGATTCTTATTCATAATACTTGATATTTTATTGATATTAAAAAAAAAGAATTGGTTGAACTTGAAAATTGACTCATTGAATGAGTAAACGATTGAATTAGATTCGGTTGGTTGGGTGGTACCAACTAAATCGAGTGCTAACTCCCATTTATTTCTTATTGAATTTGAATTAACCGATCAACTTGCTATCGGACATTTATTTTTGATTCGGTACTATGTACTATTCCAATCCAAAAAAAAAATTTCGACATATTGCACTTTATTATGAGAATCAATCCTACTACTTCTGATCCTGCGGTTTCCACACTTGAAGAAAAAAACCTAGGGCGTATCGCTCAAATTATTGGTCCAGTACTGGATGTCGTTTTTCCTCCGGGCAAGATGCCTAATATTTATAACGCTTTGGTAGTTAAGGGTCGAGATACTGTCGGTCAGCAAATTAATGTAACTTGTGAGGTACAACAATTATTAGGAAATAATCGAGTTAGAACTGTAGCTATGAGTGCTACAGATGGTCTGACGAGAGGAATGGAAGTAATTGACACGGGAGCTCCTCTAAGTGTTCCAGTAGGCGGAGCTACTCTCGGACGAATTTTCAACGTTCTTGGAGAGCCTGTTGATAATTTAGGTCCTGTAGATACTCGTACAACATCTCCTATTCATAGATCTGCGCCTGCTTTTATACAGTTAGATACGAAATTATCAATCTTTGAAACAGGGATTAAGGTGGTGGATCTTTTAGCTCCTTATCGCCGTGGAGGAAAAATCGGACTATTTGGGGGAGCTGGCGTGGGTAAAACAGTACTTATCATGGAATTGATCAACAACATAGCCAAAGCTCATGGAGGCGTATCTGTATTTGGCGGAGTAGGCGAACGTACTCGTGAAGGAAATGATCTCTACATGGAAATGAAAGAATCCGGGGTGATTAATGAAAAAAATATTGCAGAATCAAAAGTAGCTCTAGTCTATGGTCAAATGAATGAACCACCGGGAGCTCGTATGAGAGTTGGTTTGACTGCCCTAACCATGGCGGAATATTTCCGGGATGTTAATGAACAAGACGTGCTTCTATTCATCGACAATATCTTTCGTTTCGTCCAAGCAGGGTCAGAAGTATCCGCCTTATTAGGGAGAATGCCTTCGGCAGTGGGTTATCAACCTACCCTTAGTACAGAAATGGGTTCTTTGCAAGAAAGAATTACTTCCACCAAAGAGGGATCTATAACTTCGATCCAAGCAGTTTATGTACCTGCGGACGATTTGACCGACCCCGCTCCTGCCACGACATTTGCACATTTAGATGCTACTACCGTACTATCAAGAGGATTAGCTGCCAAAGGTATTTATCCAGCAGTAGATCCTTTAGATTCAACGTCAACTATGTTACAACCTCGGATCGTTGGCGAGGAACATTATGAAACTGCGCAAAGAGTTAAGCAAACTTCACAACGTTACAAAGAACTTCAGGACATTATAGCTATCCTTGGGTTGGACGAATTATCCGAAGAAGATCGTTTAACTGTAGCAAGAGCACGAAAAATTGAGCGTTTCTTATCACAACCCTTCTTCGTGGCAGAAGTATTTACCGGTTCTCCAGGGAAATATGTTGGTCTCGCAGAAACAATTAGGGGGTTTCAACTGATCCTTTCCGGAGAATTAGACAGTCTTCCCGAGCAGGCCTTTTATTTGGTGGGTAACATCGATGAAGCTACCGCGAAAGCTATGAACTTAGAAGTGGAGAGCAAATTGAAGAAATGACCTTAAATCTTTGTGTACTGACTCCTAATCGAATTATTTGGGATTCAGAAGTGAAAGAAATCATTTTATCTACTAATAGTGGACAAATTGGCGTATTACCAAACCACGCCCCCATTGCCACAGCTGTGGATATAGGTCTTTTGAGAATACGCCTCAACGACCAATGGTTAACGGTGGCTCTGATGGGTGGTTTTGCTAGAATAAGTAATAATGAGATCACCATTTTAGGAAATGATGCGGAGATGAGTACTGACATTGATCCGCAAGAAGCTCAACAAGCTCTCGAAATAGCTGAAGCTAACTTGAGTAGAGCTCAGGGCAAGAGACAAGCAATTGAGGCGAATTTAGCTCTCAGACGAGCTAGGACACGAGTAGAGGCTGTCAATGTTATTTCCTACTAGTCAACAAACAAATAAAAAAAAAAAGAAGTTCGTTAGAAGTTCTTTATTATACACCACATTTTGATTCCGCCGGTTGAACACAATCAAGTCTAATCTAATGATACAACGAAAAAAAGAAGATGGATAGAAACACTTATTAGATACCGGAGTCAATGGTATCTAATAAGTTCTACCTACTATTGGATTTGAACCAATGACTCCCGCCGTATGAAAGCAATACTCTAACCACTGAGTTAAGTAGGTTATTTATCATCACAAAAAAAGGACCTATCGCTTCGGGGATTATAGGTGGAATATCATTTCTAAGCAATACCAATCCGTTAAAACGGATCAGAGAGCTATCGTGTAGTATCATGAAATAACCATCTTGACAAGAAATTCTCTATATGTTAAGATATCTAGGACAAGGGCTATAGCTCAGTTAGGTAGAGCACCTCGTTTACACGTGCGCCAATGCTTTTCAAGGGAGCCAATTATGCAATGAACATAATTTCTCTTATTGAGAAAGAGAAATCGATGTCTTACTCCATAGATTCGAGGGAACAAGAGAACAATAGCCTGACAAATATTTGGTTCGGTCCGATTCGGGTGCGAATTCAGGTGCCCAATCAAATGAAACCCGCCATTGATTTGATAATTGATAAGGTAAATACCCAGTCCATTCAATGCTAGGCATAATGAGTATAAGGGCCTCAAAAGAACCTCTTTTCGTCCTATGAACTTTAAGGTGTATGAAGTCTCATATTTGACTCTTGCAGCGGAGCGATAGAGATTCCATTTAACTTAGGTTGATCTAGGCCGGAGGCAGACCTAAGTCAAGGTAACCCCTCTTTGAAACACTTTGGTATTGCTCCTGGATCAGAATACAAATAATGAATCAGAGCACATGGAGCCATCTCATTATCTTCTTATCTTCCTGTAAAGAAAAAATATGGTGGACTAACTGATCTTTAAATCAGTTGATGAAAGAGCCCAATGCAACAAAATGCATGTTGGGTCTTTGAAACAGTTCGAATCATTTCGATAATAATCAGTTTGATCTGTTTTACCGAGAAGGTCTACGGTTCGAGTCCGTATAGCCCTAATACATTCCATTTTTGTTTTGTATAGACATTCCATTTTAGTTTAATCTAGTTTTCATTTCCTCATTAGTACTTGTTTATGGACTGTCCAGTTAGTTGGTCCGTAGGAATGAAAGCATTACCACATGCTCATGTAAATACATAGGGGCAGGAAAAGAAAAACAATAATTCATTCCAACGGATCCAATCGCTATTTGTAAAATCTCGGATCAAATATCTATCCTTCTTCATTAATCTTCATGGATGAATGACATATGACTTTTTTCCTCTTTTCCTATACATAATCAAAGAGTTAGTGATACACTTTTGTTTTGGTATACCCAATCCCAGTCAATTTATGAAGTGAAAAACACGGCATGATCCTGCCTAAAAACGTCATCCTGACCCAACCAAATCGAATCCTAAGTCACACGTATCTAGTACCTATTCTTTTCTTGGTCTTGTATTTGTAGAAGTCCCCCGACTAATCGCTTTTTGTCCGAACAACAACCCCAATTGATTGTTTCAAAGATAATGCAGAGATAATGAATTGGTCCTTAATGTATCAACGTTACTTCTTCTATATTCTATGAGTTGAGTTGGTTTGGGAATTGGGTCTGTCGAATTTTCGATAATGTGCGATTCTTTCTATTATTCTATTAGAAGTTAGAAGTATTTTATGTAGATCATTTATGATTCCGTCGATTCTACCATTCTGTGCTATCTTTCATTGTGTAGTGTAGGTTTGCTCTAAAACAAACCTTTTTTTTGTAGCGAAGCCTAACCCATTGGTTGGTTTTACTAAGTGCTATTTCCGTAACAAAACAAACAAGTAGTTTTGTTCATCCCAAATCGCGATCTTTCTTTAGTACTCGATTCTTTTTATTTCTGAGAGGGTCCGCCGGGATAGTACAGATTCCAAGTTTCGAATTTTTTTTGGTATAGAAAGATATGAGTTGTTATATGTAAAGTTTCCTCGAAACTCAACGGATTAAATAAAATCAATTAAGGAAAATAGAAATTTAAATCTAGGACAAGGAAAAGAGATAAAATAGAATTGTTCGGTGCATTAGATTATGTTTACGTATTCCTATCGAATCAATAGACGAAATGATCCTCTACCCGGATTTTAATGAAAAGAATACTTCGAGTAGAATATGCTAGAAATCCCTAGCCATTTTACCCCATATGACTACTGAAAATTTTTCAGCTTTGATTTGAAAAAAAAAAATGGAAATGAAATTATTCATTAATGAAATTAATGAATTATATATAATATATAAAATTATATATTATATATTAAAATAAAAATAGAAAAACATAATTATAGTATTTCTTAGTATTATACTATTTTTTTTTTATATTTATACTATTTCATTTCTTAGTATTATACTATTTTAATTTTTTTTTTTTTCATTTTAGTATTTTTTAGTATTTAATTACTTTTTTATGGAGAAACCGAGACAAAGTGAGAGAGTTTTGTTTGTGTAAGAGCATCCTATATCTACACCATATCTAAATGGAATCAAAAAAAAAAAAAAAATGTAAGCGGGGTTCCGCTGTATGAATCTTTAAACAAGACATGCCCCATAGCAAACAAACTC